CTTTTTCCTATTTTTCATCATAAAGAGAATTCAAGTCATTTTATCGACATGAGTGTTCTATATCAAAAAAATTCGAATTTCCCTATTAACATAGTGGTAGAAAGAATACTAGACTGCGTCGAAACTTCAAACTGGTTAGCTTTAACCATGGTAATGTTCCAAAATTCATGGTTGATAGAGAATCAAAGTAGATTTACCAATGAATCGCGAAATGCTATGGTTCTTCACTCTTTTTTTCGTTATTTAGTAAGAAGTCATTCGCCGGATCATGCACATTTTCCTAGTTATAACAAAAAAAGTGCAGTTGGTTGGATCCAATGTATTCTTTGAAATAAACAACTCGCACACACTCCCTTTCCAAAAAAAATCAATACACCTAGCACTGCACTTAGATTTATTAGATTTGTTGCTAAAATATCGGTATCAAACCCGAAACTTCCGGCGGATGGCCAGTAAATGAAGCAAAGAAAAGAATCGGTTATATTTTTCATATGATCGCATCTCCTCTTATGGATAGACTCATTTTCTTTCTACGATTCCAAGTTTTTTTTATTCGTTTTTGTATATGATAATTTATTCTATAATCTAATTATTGAATATATCGAATTATTCTATTTTTCTTCTTACTAATATAGATATTCATTATTAGTAAGAATCAAAATATACTAAGAATACTATTCTATATTTGGAATTGGTTAGTCAATTGAAAGATTCGCTAGAAGAATGATACTTCTTAGAAGTAAATACTAGTTATTATGTAAATTGCAAAATACTTAGTTGTTTTCAACACGAAAGGGGTCATTGGACTAAATACTAAAGAAAGGGACGGAAGAAGGCAAATCAGTATGTGAATCCGAATGAAAAAAAAAATTGTAGGAGTAGAAAATCCAAATATAAGAAAAAAAAAAAGCAAGAGGAGCAACGAAAGTCCATGGAAAAAACAATATGTATTTTTTTTTCTTTTTTAGAAAATAAATATTAAACAAAAGGATTGGCAAATAAAAGGGCTAATGCTACAACCAGCCCATAAATAGTTAAAGCTTCCATAAAAGCCAGACTAAGTAATAAAGTACCCCGTATTTTGTCCTCTGCTTCCGGTTGTCTCGCAATCCCTTCTACAGCTTGCCCTGCAGCTGTGCCTTGACCAACTCCAGGTCCAATAGAAGCAAGCCCGACGGCCAACCCAGCAGCGATAACAGAAGCAGCAGCAATCAGTGGATTCATGATAAGTTTCTCCTATTCCAAATAAAATAAAGAAATAGTGAATAATATAATCAACAAAAAATTTATGACTTAATTATTTCATTCTTTATATTTATCTAGTAGAAGTGTAATTCAAAATTTCAAACTGAAGAATTTTTCTTGAATTATCCCAATTACTTCGATATTTACTTTTTTCGTTTCTACCCTTGTAGTTTTTTGTGAATACATACAATTTTTGGTCTTATCTTACATTTTAAACCTTTCTTTTTCTTTGATTTCATTTTTTTAGTCATTTTTTATATTCAATTCACAATTACAAGAGATGCAACGGCTCTTTTTTTGAATCCCTACCTAAATTGAGAGTAGTAGCAGGACAAATTTAGATAGATAGTCATAGATAACTAATGAATATCTACTATGACATATACATGTGTTTGTTCCATACCGTAAACCAATTAGTTGTATCTTAGATTCAATCGTATTCGAGAATCATTCTTGGAAATCCCCCAGCTGTCTTATAACGATTAGATTCTATATACACCTAGTTTGACCCCCTCAACCTTTTGAATTGAATCTCTATTTTTTTTTTACAATTCCCGGGTAATTGTTTTCATTTTATTTCTACTTTTTGATTGTTATTAAAACTTTTCAAAATTTATTTGGATTTTTTGATTTATGTTCCTTAAGTAGATTATCGCGAGCCACACATACTTTGTCACGGGCTAAAATACTATTTTGATAACTAGTCAATGATGCCCTTCCATGGATTCACCTATATACGTCGCAGCTAAAGTAGCGAAAATAAGAGCTTGAATACCGCTTGTAAATAATCCAAGGAACATAACAGGTATAGGAACTACTAAAGGTACTAACGAAACAAGAACAACAACTACTAATTCATCCGCTAATATATTTCCGAAAAGTCGAAAACTAAGCGATAAGGGTTTTGTGAAATCTTCTAAGATGTTAATTGGTAAAAGGATTGGCGTTGGTTGGATGTATTTACCAAAATAGGCCAATCCTTTTTTTGAAATACCCGCATAGAAATAGGCTACTGACGTAAGTAAAGCTAATGCAACAGTAGTATTTATATCATTTGTGGGTGCAGCTAACTCTCCATGAGGTAACTTTATAATTTTCCAAGGCAAAAGGGCCCCTGACCAATTCGAAACAAAAATAAATAGAAACAGAGTTCCAATAAACGGAACCCATGGACCATATTCTTCTCCAATCTGAGTTTTGCTCACGTCTCGAATGAATTCAAGGACATATTCAAAGAAATTCTGACCAGACGTGGGAATAGTTTGCGGATTTCTAACAACGAGAATGGTTGAAATTAATAAGATAGCAATTACAACCCAAGAGGTAATAAGTACTTGAGCATGCACTTGAAAATCCCCTATTTGCCAATAGAAATGTTGACCTACTTCCACAGCAGATATATTATAGAATCTGTTTAATGTGTTGATGTAACATAATAGAACATTCATATTGCCCTGCCCTCTAAAATAAAAAAATAGAACTTGAAAGGGAATTATTTTGATTCAACCATTTCCTTATTTTACTTCGATTTTCTATTTTGAATACCTACTAATCACAAAATATTTCTTTTTACACAATTTTGTAATGCTAGAATAACCAATTCCACAAATCTATGACCGCCCACCCAACCAAATCAAAAAATTGATTTCTCTTATTATTAATCAAAAATTTCGTATATAGCTAGAACGACCCTCACAAATTGCAAAAACTAATTTGTTAAGAATGAATCGGATGGAAGCTATAGCATCATCATTAGCCGGAATCGGAATATCTGCAAGATCTGGGTCACAATTTGTATCAATTAAACAAATCGTTGGAATTCCCAAAGTGATACATTCTTGAAGAGCCGTATATTCTTCTTGCTGATCAACGATTATTACAATATCAGGTAATTCTGTCATATATTTTATACCGCCTAGAGATGTTTCCAAATGAGATAATTGTCTCTTCAACATAGCGGCATCTCTTTTTGGAAGAGAGTTCAGTTTCCCCGTCTTTTGCTTCGTTCTCAAGTCCCTGAACTTAAGAAGTCTCGTTTCTGTAGTATACCAATTCGTTAACATACCTCCGAGCCATTTTTTATTAACATAATGACATCGAGCTCTTATTGCAGCCCGTGTTACTGAATCGGCTGCTTTTTTTTTGGTACCAACAATTAAAAATTGTTTTCCTTTGCTTGCTGCATCAAAAGACAAATCACAAGCTTCTGATAAAAAACGAGCAGTTTTAGTAAGATTTGTAATATGAATACCTTTACGTTTTGCCGATAGAAAAGGTGCCATTCGAGGATTCCATTTCCTAGTATCATGGCCTAAATGAACCCCAGCTTTCATCATCTCTTCAAAAGTTATATTCCAATATCTTTTTGTCATTTATCCCCACACTTAAAAAAAAAAAAAAAATTGAAAAAAAAAAAAGAGAGACCCAGTATCCTGAAATAGCAAGAAATAATTGTTCCGATGGAACGTTCTCTTTTTTAGACGATTGGTCGTTAAGATAGAATCAGGCCTTTCATTCTTTTATTTCTATTTATTATTATACTTTTTTACCAAATAAAATGACTGCATTTAAAGATATTTAAGGGAATGAGTCTAATCCGCTTTTAGGAACCATTGAATCCTATATTTCTAATGTATCACATAAATTCTTTGAAATGAGAAAAATCAAAGAATTTTCTGTGATGGAAAAAAAGATTTCTAATTTCTACTTCGAATAATTTTTTTTTCTGGGTAATCTTGTTATGTTGCCTTGACCGTGAACGGTGCATTATTCTTTTGAATCCGGTACCAACGGGTATCATTCCCGCTAAAACAACATTCTCTTTAAGACCTTTCAACCAATCAATACGACCCCGAAGAGCGGCTTTTGCTAAAACTCTAGCAGTTTCTTGAAAACTCGCTTCGGATATGAAACTTTGAGTATTGAGAGATGTTTTTGTTATTCCCAATAATAAAGCTCGGTAACAAATTGGTTCTTCCAAGGCACGCCCCGTTCGTTCTGCTCGCAATAATCCAATTAGTTCGCCAGGTAAAAATACATTAGACATTCCATCTTTTGAAACCAAGACTTTGGATGTTATTTGACGCACAATAATCTCGATATGTCTATTATGGATGTGTACTCCCTGGGATCGATAAACCTTTTGGATTTTATTAACCAAAGAAATACGACTTTGCGCTAAAGTTAGCTCAGCACCAATCAAGAATCCCCAAGGAATGCCGAGAATTTTTGTTATACACTCGTTCCAAGCATCAATTCTTTTTTCTAGATTCATGGATATTGAATCAATCGAACGTATTTCTAATATCTGTTCCACTTTTGGAAGACCTTGTGTTATATCACCGGATCGCGATTTTTCATATATGAATGTAACTAAAATATCTCCTTGAGAAAGGATCTCCCCATAATGGCCGTGAATGGTTGCTCTTGGAATCGCCAAATAAGGATTAGCCAATCTTATTATTACAGAATCCATTTGAACTGTTATAACTTGACCCGATTTTAGTTTTAGGTGTGGTCCATTTTTCATTTGAGCTAGACATATATTTTCACAAATAAATTGTCCAAGATTTATTATTGTAAACGTTTTTTCACAATCAAAATGATGGAGAAAAAACCAATTCAAATGGAATGAATTCAAAACGATATTACTGTATAGATCGGGTTTCAAAATTGTCTCATTTTCGTCCATTAAATAATATTGAATTACTTGAAAAATTTCAGTGAATTTGTCAAGTTGCAAATTTTTCATGATTGAGATCTGATTATGAGTGATTAAATGATAAAGTGAATAAAAATTCGCAACTTGAGGGGCTATTCCTAAAGGGCCGAACGAATTATTATTATGAATTGAAATTAGAGGATCTTTTTTTATTCCATTGTCAGATTTTAGATTGTTGAATGGTCTCATTTGAAAACAATTAGATGATGACAAAATTATCCAAGATCGGCATTCTTGATTTCTATTCAACAACATACGAATAGTTCCGTGATTTTGACTAAGTGATTGTTGAATTTTTCCCTTGGAATGAATAGAAAAAAATGGATTGATTCGATCCGATTTATTATCCCCGATCAATCCTAAACCAGATGGATCATTTCTTTTTCTAATATATGAAGTATTCGATTTGACTAAGTGAATTCTTAGAAAATACTCAATCAAACCATTTGTACTTACTTCAATAAAGGAAGCAGGGGCCTCCTCAATAGAAGAACTTTTTTTGCCGTGATCCCAATTGAAGACTAAACAAGTCCGAACTAATTGAATGATTCTGTCGGAAATTCCCCGAATGGATTTTCCATTTCCATAACGAATATAATTGACAACTTTGAGTTCCAGATTATCCTTTTCCTGGAATAGATCGTGAGGAAAAAGTTTTACAAAATTGATACTGTCCGGTATTTCATATAAAATTACAGGTCGAACCAAAACAAACGACTTTTTCTTGGTAGTTGCGATCCATTGGACATAGATCCAATTTTTCATTTTTTTTACCGTTCCGGGCGGTATCAAGATGGCACTGTGTCGGGATATCTTATCCATCTCTCCGGGAAAATGGATATTTCCAGAAAATATTTTTAATTTTATTTTTTTTTTTTTCTTTTCTAATCGGACCAATCCGCCTACTCGACTTCTTATATTGAAAGTGATTGGTGTTCCTATTCCAACAAGACTATTATTCCGTACCATTAGGGAAGAAGATTCGGGTAAAATATGCACTTCTTCAGGAATAAAAAAAAATTGATCTACTTGAATTTGGTTTTTTGGCTTGAATTCTTTGATTCCTTGATACTCAATGAAATCTTCTTTTTGAAAAATGGAATGAATTCCTATAGTTCTATATTTAGTAATTCCTGAACTATGTCTTCTGTATTGAGGATCATCGAAATAAGCAAAAATACTATTTCTATGAAAAATACCATTGATAGGTATTTCAATGGAGAAATCGGAAGGGGACATTAGTTCGTTCTTTCGTTCTTGAATCGATTCGAATGGAAATGGAATAAGAAATTGATTTCTTCGCCTTTTCGCCAAGAAATAAAGAGTATCGTGAAAAATAGCAGGATACATTAAATAAGAATGATCCGTACATATGATTTGATTCAATATTGAAGAATCGCTAATCCCCTTTTCTTTGATACCAAAAGTATTGAATTTATGTTTTCCTTGATCATTCCTCCTTTCTAAAAGATTCGAAATATTTGTTTTTCCATTAGAAAGTGAATCCATGGTAACTTGATCTTGATCCTTGCGAAGTAAAAAATCGATTCTATTAGACCTGCACGACTTTCCTGACACTATCCATAAATGACTTGTTTTTGGTAAGATATGTACATTACTATACATCAATTCGGATGCATGGTACACATCGGTACTCCAATGCATTTCCCCTTCTGAGTCAGAATAAATATGTTTTCGAACCCTCTCTTTCAAATTGAAAGTATATGTTCCCGCGCGGATCTCCGCAATCACTTGTTCTGATTTTACATATTGATCATTTTGAACTAATAGAAAACTTTTTGGTGGAATAATGACGTTATGTAGAATATCGTCACTTTCAATAGTTACATACAAGTCTATATTACATATAAAAGCAGGATATCCATGACGTGTCCGTGTAGGGTTAACTAAATCCTCATTAAATTTTAGTTTTCCATTGGAGGGGGCTCGCACATATTCAGCAGTACCCCCTGTGAATACTCCACCAGTATGAAAAGTTCTTAATGTTAGTTGAGTTCCCGGTTCTCCAATAGATTGACCAGCAATAATCCCTACAGCTTCTCCCAATTCTACCAGGTCCCCATGAGTAGGACTCCGCCCATAACACAATCGGCAGATCCAAGACGTATTCCTACAGGTAAAGGGGGTTCGAATAAATATTGGTTGTGTTTGAAAAGTTATGAATCGATTGATAAGTCCAATTCCAATATCTTGATTTCTAACGACAATGCACCGTGAACCTATATATATATCGTCTGCTACTACACGACCAATTAATGTTTGTATCAAAAGTCTTTCTGGCATCATTCCATTTCGGGTGTTTACAGAAATCCCACGGATGGTACCGCAATCTGTTCGCCGTACAACAATGTGTTGAACCACTTCAACAAGTCGACGTGTAAGATATCCAGCATCAGATGTTCGGACAGCAGTATCTACAACCCCTTTACGGGCTCCGTAGCAAGAAATTATATATTCTGTTAAAGACAGTCCTTCACGTAAATTGCTTTGAATGGGTAAATCAATCATTTGTCCTTGTGGATCTGACATTAATCCTCTCATTCCGACTAATTGGTGCACTTGAGATGGATTTCCTCTAGCTCCTGAAAAAGACATCATATGGACTGGATTAAAGGGGTCAGTCATCCGAAAATTGGGAGTCATTTGTTGTCGCAAATATTCGCTTGTAGCATACCATATTTCAATGGATTGGCGTAATTTTTCTACGGCATGGACATTCCCATAATGATTCTGTTTTTCCAAAATGGAACTTTGTTGTTGAGCATCTTGGACTAGCCATCCTTTAGAAGGTATTGTTAAAAGATCATCAATTCCTAATGAAATAGATGTAGCAGTAGCTTGCTGGAATCCTAGAGTCTTTATTTGATCTAGGATGTGTGATGTATATGCCATTCCGAAATGATCTATTAATCTGCTAATAAGTCGTTTAATGGCAGTTCCACCTATCACGTTATTGTGAAAGACTAGATTGCCCCGTTCTGCCATAAGTACCTCCATATTCCACTCAGTGGTATTCGGTTCGACAATGGATTTGAGTGAATGATTGGAAAACTTCCTTTTCTTTATGTTTATTCACGTATAAAATTGAAAAGATGCTAGTTGACCTGAATTGACACCAGTATCATAAATTGACTTAGCATGGATACCAACACTAACCATCTATATGATTAGATACCATATGAATAGGCTCTAGAAAAACCTTGTATAGCTTCTTCGATTTCTCGATAAAAAGAAATATGACCAATAGTGGTTCGAATGTATATCCAACGAATTTCTTTTTTTATACTTCTTATTACTAAATAATCCCCATAAATCTCATAATAGGTACCAAAAGATTCATAGTGAACTTCGATAGGAACTTCTCTTGAAGACATAATGCATTGATCTATTCGCCACCGGAGCCAAAAAGGACTATCGAAATTGATTCTTTTCTGTCTATAAGCTCCAATTGCATCATAGGAATTGCAAAAAAAGGGTTCTTTTTTTTTCATATACTTCAAGTTATTATTCCTAAGTTTTTCATTTTGAGAATTTCTGCAATTAAACGAATTATACCTGTTTGCACAAATACCTCGACGATTTCCGCTAGTTAATACGTAAAGTCCAATAAGCATATCTTGAGTTGGTACAGAAATTGGATCCCCTATAGCCGGAGACAAGAGATTCGTATGAGAAAACATAAGTAAACGAGCTTCTGCTTGAGCCTCCAAAGATAAAGGCACATGAACAGCCATTTGATCCCCATCAAAGTCAGCATTGAATCCCTTACACACCAATGGATGTAAACAAATAGCACGCTCTTCTACTAAAATGGGTTGAAATGCCTGTATGCCCAATCTATGCAAAGTAGGCGCTCTATTCAGCAATACTGGATGCCCCCGCATAACTTCTTGAAGTATTTCCCATACAATGGGTTCTTTTTCGCGGATTTTACTCTTAGCAACTCCTATGTTCGAAGCAAACTGGTTTCGAATTAAACCACGAATTAGAAACGTCTGAAATAGCTCTATTGCTATTTCGCGAGGCAATCCACATCGATGTAATGAAAGTGATGGACCTACGACAATAACAGAACGCCCCGAATAATCAACTCGTTTTCCAAGAAGAGTCTCTCGAAATCTTCCCTCTTTGCCCTCAATTATATCAGAAAACGATTTGTAAACTTTATTATTACCGTCCCTCATTGGTTGTCCGCGGATTCCATTATCAAAAAGTATATCCACGGCTTCTTGTACCAATTTTTCTTGACACATTACTAATTCCGCTGGTGTAGCTGTATCTCTACTTGTTGTTAATAGATCAATAAGAGCATTGTTCCGAAAGATAACTCTTCTATAGAGTTCATTAATATCCGAACTCATGCGCTGATCGCCATCTATTTTAATAATTGGTCTCAATTCGGGAGGAAGAACTGGTAAGAGACATAAAACCATCCATTCTGGTTCTATATTTGTTCGGATAAAATGCTTAGCTAATTCCATGCGTCGAACCAAAAAATTCTTTCTTCTTTCAACTTTTCGATCTTCCCATTCATTTTCATTGTCAGTGGACCCCTCTTCTCCTAATTCTGTCCATTCTAGCAACGAAGAATCCATAATAATTCTTAAATCCAGATCAACTAATTGTTCTCGTATAGCACCCGCTCCACTAGAAATTTCTCTATTTCGAAATGTATCGAAACCTCGAGTAGAAAAAAAGATTTGGATACTGTATTTCCAGGATTGGATTTCATATTCGAATGAACCTCGTAATCGTAAGAAATTTGGTTTTTTAACTACGGGCCTAGCAAAATAAAAATTTGGATAGGATCCAATAACATGGATCTCCCCCTTTGAAAATCGGACATGAGGGTTTCCTCTCATCCGGCTAAAGTATTTACACACAATGAAAGATAAAGGGGTTTCCGCTTTCAAATTTTTGAAAACCTCTAATCTAAAATCAAAAAGGTTTACTCTTTACTCAAGTTATCAATAAAGACCAAGCAACATTTCATGGATACATTCTTCCTTTTTTCTGAATTTTTTATGCAATTCGAAATTACGACAGAAATCAAATGTAAAATTCTTGAGTAGTCTACCTCCCTTCGAACGAGAAATCCTCTTAAATGAAATTCTTAATAAAAAAGGAATATTCTCGAATTCATAAGAGATTTCTTTGTCTATGTATCAGACCGTTTGATCTTTTAGGTCAAGACGTCACCTCGACGGATATGCCACGATGTCTTAAAGCCTATATGCGATAGATAAACTTCTGCAATCATGATATATTTTATTCTTTGAACATAATTTGAGTTCTTTGAAATAAAAAAAAAAAGAGATGGAATAATGAATTCCACAAATAAAGTATTTTTTTTTTCACAAGGTACATACAGTATAAAGAAATAGTTATTTGTTACTGCATTGACCATAGACCAATTCCCTTATTGATTTGGGAGTATTCAATACACCCATGAATTCTGAGCTTCATGTTACTCATCCCAAGAGACATGCCAGATATAGGACATTCCAATTGAATTGAATGGAATGACAGTTTCTCATTCGAAATCTGTACAATAAGAATTTTTATCAAATCACACATCGCCGTATACTAGACTCTCTAATTCTTTAAGAGGTTTATCTAAAAGGCTCGCGATATAACTAGGAAGACGTTTCAAATACCACACATGGGTTACTGGACATGCTAATTTTATATACCCCATTTGATATCTACGTATCCGAGAATCAACAAATTCTACTCCGCATTGTTCACAAAATTTTGTTTGGTCTTTTTTATCTCCGATTACTCGATAATTTCCACAAGCACAAATCCCACTTTTTATAGGCCCGAAAATTCTTTCACAAAATAATCCATCTTTTTCAGGCTTATAGGTTTTAAAATGAAGAGTTTGGGGTTTTGTTACCTCCCCAACAGTTTCTCCATTAGGTAGAATTTTTTTTGCCCAAGCACTTATTTGTTCAGGAGAAACTGATCCAATTCGAAGGTGTTGATGTTTATACTGATCAATCATAAAATAAAATTTCCGATTCAATCCAATTAAACTTCCTTTCTTTGAATCTGAAAGTCTTTCTCAGATACAAGGAAATGATTCAGTTCCAGAGCCAAAGATCGTAGTTCTCGAACGAGTAATCGAAAAGATTCTGGAACATCCACAGGTTTCGGTATTGTTCCTCCAATAATTGTAGTTTCAACTATTTCTTGACGAGCTTTCATATGATCAGATTTATAAGTCAGCATCTCTTGTAAAATATGAGCAACACCGAATCCCTCGAGGGCCCAAACCTCCATTTCGCCTACCCGTTGTCCTCCTTGTTTGGCCCTTCCTTTAAGGGGTTGTTGTGTAACAAGTGCATAAGGTCCAGTGGAACGTGCGTGTATTTTATCATCAACTTGATGAATTAATTTCAAGATATAAGGCTTTCCTATTATAACGGGCTGTTCAAAAGGATTCCCTGTTCTTCCATCAAATATTCTGCTCTTTCCCGGATACTCAGGTTCAAATATCCATGGATTCGATGTTTGTTTACTCGCCTCATATAATTCAGAAAACACAAGTTTTCTGGAAGCCTCTTGTTCATATCTCTCATCAAAGGGTGCTATTCGATAATGTCTATTTAGCATACTCCCAGCTAACCCGAGTGAACATTCCAATATCTGTCCTACATTCATTCGAGAAGGGACCCCTAATGGATTGAAGACCATATCAACGGGTCTTCCATCTTGCAAATAAGGCATATCCTGTCTAGACAAAATCTTTGAAACGATACCTTTATTTCCATGTCTCCCGGCCACTTTATCACCTACTTTGATTTCACGTTTCTGTGAAATATATATCTGAATTATTTCTCGATTATAGCGAGAACGAGAACGAGAACGAGAACCCGCTTTTTTGTGGATCCATCTCACATCAATAACTCGGCCCCTACCACCTATAGGTAGTTTTAGACAAGTTTCCTTTGAGGTGGATACCTCAATTCCAAGTATAGCTCGTAATAATTTATCTTCCGGGGCATATGAGGATTCTTTTGCCATTTGAGGCGTTAATTTACCCACTAAAATATCGCCCGTTTCTACCCAAGATCCCAGAATTACAATTCCATTTTGGTCTAAATTTCGGAGTAAATGGGCTTCTAGCTGTGGAATTTGATTAGTGATTCTTTCAGGACCGTGGCTTGTCACATGAATCTTCATTTCATATTTCCGTATGTCAAAAGAAGTATAAATATCTTCATAGACCAGACGCTCACTAATGAGTACAGCATCTTCAGAATTGTAACCTTCCCAGGGCATATAAGCTACTAATACGTTTTTTCCCAAAGCGAGTTCACCACCAACTGTAGCAGCACCATCTGCTAAAATTTGTCCCTTTTTTACGCATTTACCTTTCTGAACCTGGGATTTTTGATGCATGCAAGTATTTTTGTTGGAACGTTGATATATAATTAATGGAATACTTAGAGCATTCCCACTTCCAAATAAAAGAATCTTCTCAGTATCATTATAAACGATCTTTCCCTCGTGTTCGGCTATAGCGGGAACTCCCGAATCTAAGGCCACTTGGCGTTCCAATCCAGTTCCAACAATGCACTTTTCGGACCGAGAAAGAGGAACTGCTTGACGTTGCATATTAGAACTCATTAAAGCTCTATTCGCATCATTATGCTCGATAAAAGGAATGAGGGAAGGTCCAATAGAAAAATATTGGAAGGGAAAAATACTTCGAAGATGAACCTGTTCCCATGCAATAGTCAGAAATTCTTGACGGTATCGAGCTGCAACAATCTGCTCCTCCTGAATATCTCGATTCAGTGCTAAAAAATTTCCCGTCGCTACCATATAGTATTCATCTCTACTTGGTGATAAAGAAAGCATTCGTATTCTTTTTGATCTCTCAGAAATTTCATAAAATGGACTTTCTATAGACCCCCAACGACCAATCCTTGCGTGAATTGCCAAGGATCCAATAAGTCCCACATTGATTCCTTCGGAGGTGTCAATTGGACAAATGCGTCCATAGTGACTAGGATGGATATCCCGTATCCGAAAACTAGCAGTTCGCCCCGTTAATCCTCCAGGACCCAAAAAACTCAATTTCCTTCCATGAACTATTTGGGTCAGTGGATTGGTTTGATCTAAAACTTGAGATAATGGATGTAATCCAAAAAAAGATTCATAAGTGGTTGTTAATGGCGTTGAAGTCACTAAATTATCAGGAGTCGGTATCCTTTTACATCTAATTGCTGCACATATAGTTCCTCTAATTATATTTTCTAAACGAACGAGAGCCAATCCAAATTGATCTTGTAAGAGATCTGCTACGGAACGAATACGTTTATTTTTCAAATGATTCATATCGTCAAGTGTACCCATTCCTAATTTCATTTCAATCAAATGATCCGCAGCTGTCAATATATCTCGCGGTAACAAAAATGTATTGTTCTCAGGTATATCAATATTCAGCCTTCGGTTCATATTTCGCCGACCAATTCCTCCTAATTCACATTTTTGTTGAAAAAATTTTTTTTGTAATTCCGTACATAAAGATTCAGGAAATATGAGATCGCCGTCTACACAAGCAAATTGTCGATAAAACTCCAAAATAGCATTTTCTTTTGACCCTATTTTTTTTTCCTCCTTTTCATTGAGGAAAGACAAGAAAATTTCGGGGTAACAAACGTTCTCAAGAATTTCGCTTAAATTCGAACCCATAGCTGATGATAGAACTAGAATAGAGATTTTCTGTTTCCTACTTACACGAGCCCATATCCTTGCTTTTCTATCAATTTCTAACTCTAATCTTCCTCCCCAATCTGATATTATTGTGCCAGTATAGACTGAAATTCCGTTATGGTCCAATTCTGACCGATAATAGATACCGGGACTTTGCAATATTTGATTGATTACAATTCTGTATATTCCATTTACTATAAAAGTTCCCAGGGAATTCATTAGAGGTATGTTTCCAATCCAAATAATTTGTTCTTGGATATACCGACTGTTTTTCCAAATTAATCCCGCAGATATATAGAATTCAGAGGAATATGTAAGTGATGCATATACAGCATCTTTTTCTTTTATTGAGGGTTCTACCAATTGATATGTTTCCACAAATAACTCAAATTCAATTTCTTGATCTGTATCTTCAATTTTTGGAAACTTCAAAAGTTCTTCTGTTAAGCCCCGATCAATGAATCTACAAAACCCTTCAAATTGTATTTGATTCAATCCGGGTAGTGTAGACATTCCTTCATTCCCAACCCCTAGCATTTTTTTATTTCCCCTTTTTTTTTTATAGAAAATATCCCATGATTTGCTGTCATTCTTCATCGAATCCCATGAATAGATTTAGCAATAATGGGATTTATGTTCTTTTTACTTTACTGAATCACATGAAATTTTACCTAACTCCGTCTATGAAATACCTATTCTGAAAAGAGGAAATTTGATACTCCAATTAGAATTTACAACAAAATAGAATTGAACTTGTAATATCAATGGAAACAAATTGATAAAGTTCGCCTAGACTTCGGGTCGGGGTATTTTTAACAATCTAAAAAAAAAAAAATGAATTCTATTTATACTATTAGTATAGTATGATATTACATATTCCAATTCGATTGATATCCCCAAAATAAATTCAGGATTTTATTTGCTTGGCTCCATGAGAGAAAGAAAGATATAAAAAATAAAATGATCAGAAAAAATAGACTCTTTTTTTAGCCCTTTACCATTTCAAGTGTTCAAAAAAGAATGAGAATTCACAAAGAAGAGATATATTTTGACCCTTTTTTTAGAATTGGAGGATTGCAGTGCATAAAATTATTAAACATGCATAGATCTAATTTCAGCTATAGCTATCTAAATATGTCTCTTACGTTATTGCAGTTTTATTTGTTCGGGACAGCATATGTTGTGTTAATTTGTTTTTTATATTCGTTCATCAATCTATTTAATGAAAAATTGGCAAAAAAACAAAAGTACGAGAATTTATTGAAAATTCCCTGTAATCTAGAATTACATAGAAGATACCCGATTCAATAATGTGTAACAATGAAAATGGATATTATGGGGTTGACATATATTCAAAGTTCCTGTTATAATGGAACTAGAGAAGGATTCTAAAAAAAATATATTAGAATAAGAATATTGATTTGTTATGTATCAATTTCGATTTTTTTCTCATGAAGAAATTAAGATTCCTTCATTTTTCCGGAATTGAAAGTTAACGGTTACTATTTGTCCCGAAATTTTTACTTTTCTTTTGTCACTGAAAAGGTATACGTTGGTTTTTTTGAGAGGAGGGATATTCTGATCTATTTTTTTGTATCATTTTGGCGGCATGGCCGAGTGGTAAGGCGGGGGACTGCAAATCCTTTTTCCCCAGTTCAAATCCGGGTGTCGCCTGATCGACAAGAGAATCAAAAAAGTTTCTTCCGTTTTGTTGATACAGAAACTTTGTATTTTTCCATGTGGAAGCAAGTGTAGGTACAGAGTTCTTGAGACTTGTATGATTCAAAATTCTACGCATCGCTAGATTTTTTATCTCAAATGCTTTAAATCTTTGCGTCTCGGATTCAAATTAATTAAAGTAGTGAAATGAAAAGGAATAGATCAATCTTGAAATGAAAGTCTTTTCACTCTACTACTGCTGTAGTGTCCGTCTACTGATTGGGTCTTGAATTAGATTGGATAGATTGGACGGGGAAGAGAATTCCATTTTTAGTTGGCGAAGGGATTGAAGAAAAACCTTCTATACAAACTTATGTAAAATAAAATAGATGAACGCTTCTGCATTTTTTCCATATTTGTTAGATTAATGAAATTGAATATCTAATTCGATTTGTTTTTTTTTTTTGAATAGTTCTAATTTGATATTCTTCTTTTTTTTACTATGAATTTCATTTTCATTTAATCCAATTCAAAAAAAAAATTTCTATTCGATTTCCATTCTAAGAAAAAGAAAACTCTTTCTTTTGTGTAATCTATAGTAAACGAATTAAATAGGCTGTTTTCCAATTGTTTTACAGAACGAATCGAGATACAATAAGGATTAGATCAAATGGAACTAACAGATGCAAATAAGAATATGCAAAGGAATTTCTCTTGATTCTTTCTTTTTTACTTAATGAAATGGGGGGCAAAAGAAAACATAGGTCTTTTTTTTTTATTCATACCTATTAGTATGATTCATTACTTTCCTACTTCTAAGGATATTTTTTATTTATGCTTCAAATTTTTCAATTCTACTCCTAATCTGATAAGAACTTGCTACATGTTCTAATTGGATGTTTCGTCAATGGTGTTATGACGGAATGGAATCCTTTTTTGACTCTGTACCAGCGATTCCACTATTATTATAAGATATTATCAAATTTTTAGTGAAAAATAAAAAAAAAAGAATACAAGAAAAATTAGTAAACAATAAAAAAAAAAAAAGAATGAATAAATTCTTTTCTTCATATTGATATAGATAGGAGACATAATTTACATGGATATAGTAAGTCTTGCTTGGGCTGCTTTAATGGTAGTTTTTACATTTTCCCTTTCCCTTGTAGTATGGGGAAGAAGTGGACTCTAAAGGTAATACTAATTGAGTTAAGGGATCAAACTGTCTCAATAGTTTTCTAGCTGGGTTCTTCCAGTTTTGAACTATTTTAGTTATTTTATTAATACTTTTTGAACTATTTTAGTTATTTTATTAATACTAATTAATGAAATGCAATTCTATCTGGATTGAGAAATTCGATTGTATTCCAGTGGTGTAATATATTTGATATATATATATATAAACTCTTTGAATCAAACAAATATTGAAATTGTTGCCATCTTGATGTCCCGGGAATACAGATAATTGGAAACGGATTACTATTCCAAACCAAATTCTTTTGAATATTTCTATTCAATTTAATCAATTTAAATTTTGGAATACTAAAAAGATTCTTTATTTTTATTTATTTCTTAGTTACCGGGATTCTGAAAAGAATCTGAAATCAAAAAATGAAAATAAGAAGAATAAAAATTGCGTTGCTTTTTCATTATTTCAGATTCAGATTGATTGGAACCAATACAAATAGAATAGATTTAGATGAAATAAAGAAACAATGTGGACGCCATGGAATTTACATTCCATATATATCTATAGATAGATATCCATATATCCATATGAGAAAAGAAAATTATAGATTGGTTCCTCCCTATTAAACCTCTTTTTTTTTTTTGAAGTAAAACATTCTATTTTGACCCTAGCATAATAGAGAAATAGTAGAAAGAAATAGATTTGATTTCTTTCTACTATATTATCTGGATTGAATAGAATTATGCTGGTTGGAGTCTGATCATTTTATTTCAAACAAAGACCCGAAATAGAAATCTTTTTTTCATTTTTTTATTCAATCATTGGATTGATAAGAAAGAAAAAGTCATCTTTCAGTAAAATTAGTCACTTTGACTTACCGTTTTTACATAAATTATAAGTAAAAAGGCAGTAGGAACTAGAATGAAGAGTGCAGTAGCTAGAAATGCGAGAATATTGACTTCCATAATCTCTATGTTTTCTTTCTCTTGAATTTCTAATAAATACTTCGGGATTTAATCCCATAGAAATGAAAAATATTTCGTCACTAAATTCAATCGTATTGGATCTCGATGATATCAAATCGGATCAATATCACGAATAACAATATCTGAGCTATCAAATCAATAATTCATGGTCGAGAATTTCATAGTATCACATCGGAAGATGTTTTATCCATACCAAATAAGAAAATGACTTTCTGATGCAATCAAAAAGTCCTTTTTCTTTCTTTGTCCAAACCTTTCCCTTAAACTATAAAAAAGAAAGAAAAAAGGGGGATACCTGTTAGAAATGATATTTTTTTGTTCTTTTTATTCCCTTTCATATACGAAATCAATTGATATTTTTTGGATTTGTATCCATCGGGACTGACGGGACTCGAACCCGCAGCTTCCGCCTTGACAGGGCGGTGCTCTGACCAATTGAACTACAATCCCAGGGAAAAAGTCGTATAGTATATATACATCCATATTCTTACAATTTCATTCAAACTCTTTGTTTTTCTATTTCCCATCCTGTAAAAGAGGCAGACTTCTATATCTATATATATTCATATTTTTATGGGTCTGCACTTTCTCTTTATCGACACGGATGACTCGTAATCCGTTCGTTATTGCCAACTTGATTAAAAAAGAAATCAATCAAGTAAAAAAAAAAGAGTCTTTTTTTTTTTTACTTGAACCCTTTCCTTAGACTTTATACTTACAGATCCCGATTAGGAATTTTGTAAAATCCAAATCTAAAATATGTAAGGAATATGGAAAAAATACATAGGACTCGAGATTTTCATCTTATGTATGCGAACCCATTGGTGATTTTAAGAGAACACCAAATGGGTTATATCATTTCAGGGTGGATCCAGAAATATTTTTGGGCCGAGCTGGATTTGAACCAGCGTAGACATATTGCCAACGAATTTACAGTCCGTCCCCATTAACCGCTCGGGCATCGACCCAGGCAGGAAGAATCAATTTTAGTCTTTCTTGATACTCCCTGATCCAGTTCCTTTCGTAGTACCCTACCCCCAGGGGAAGTCGAATCCCCGTTGCCTCCTTGAAAGAGAGATGTCCTAAACCGCTAGACGATGGGGGCATCCTTGCCCGACCTCCATTCTACTATGTTCATAGTATGAACAGTTTTTTGAAATTGTCAATAGAATGATATGGATTCGATCAGAAGGATCTTACCCAGAATTCCTTACAATTTTTTGATTCATCCTTTAGATTCCGAAATTGTTCATTCCAATCACCAATCTAGAATTCAACAAAATAGAAAAGAAAACGAAGTAATGCGAAAGAAACCAAAATAAACATAGAATCCTTTCTGGGAATAATTGATTTTCTGGAACAGGGGGGAATTAACACCTTCTTTCTTTCACTTTCATTCAGTGTTAAGAAAATTGAATTAGGTATATTTCTATTTCACACTAAGTCGGGAAATAAAAAAACGAGAATGAATCCGGAAATTGAGTAAAAAGGATGAAGATAAATAAGAATTGAGTTGAGGGACAGGATAGAATCCATTTATCAAAGATTCGGAAATATTTGAATTAGGGTTACATGTATCAATGAAATTGATTTGGTGTTATGATGAAGATGACTTCAATTCGAATCGGTTTTCTAAATTGAATTCCATTGATATTTATCAAATCCAATATGAATTCATTCTTTTTTCACTATACTCGTCAATCCAATTTTTTGTTCGTTAATGAGTTGCTATGTAGAAAAAATAGATCTATGTACATATATCAAGTACATAAGATTTCTATAGATTTCGTATAGATAGAATAAGTATATGCAGTAACAAATAGATGTACTAAACTCATATTCATATTGTCTTATCGCGTATTCGGTAATTTACTCAAACGGCGCCCTTTTAACTCAGTGGTAGAGTAACGCCATGGTAAGGCGTAAGTCATTGGTTCAAATCCAATAAGGGGCTTTTTTTTTATCAAAAAATGATAACAGTAGTATTCCTATTTGAAGGAAGATATAGAAATATTCTTGATATTTGTAAGAAGTTTCTGTTTGTAATAAAATAAAAAAACTAAGGAATAGTGGAATTTCATTAAAAAATCGAATTTAGAATTTCAATTCTATTAAGTTCTTGTTATCATTCGAATAGAGTAAACTCATTCTAGTTAGAAAGGGAAATGGTATTCTTTTCTATATATATATCTTTCTTTTTCTTTCTTTTTTTAGAATGTGATATTTCCTTGAATTGTCAGATACTCCTATTGTTAATTCTTCCAATCAAAAAAGGGAAAGATTCTCAAAAAAGTAAGTGGACCTAACCTATTGAATCATAACTATATACACTATTCTGATATTCAAATTGGATAGAAAGGAAATTTGAACAGTGGATCTTTCTTTTTTTCTTTTGAATACCTTTTTGGTTCTAACTCTGGAAGAATCTGTCGATATTTCGGATAAAATCTTCTTA